TCAATCAATATAGATTGATCCGAAATCTTATTCCAATCCAATATATCACCTATGGGTATGGGTACATAAGAAATGTATTGAATCGATTCGATCGCAACTTCGAATATCGAATTCAAAGGTATCAAATAGAGAATGATACTCTGAATCATAGAACTAGAATGAAATACACGATCAACCAACATTTCTCAAATTTGAAAAAAAAGAGTCAGAAGAAATGGTTCGATTCTCTTATTTTGATTTCTCGAACCGAGAGATCCATGAATCGGGATCCTAATGCATATAGATACAAATGGTCCAATGGGAACAAGAATTTCCAGGAACATTTGGACCATTTCATTTCTGAGCAGAATAGCCGTTTTCAAGTAGTGTTCGATCGATTACGTATTAATCAATATTCGATTGATTGGTCTGAGGTTATCGACAAAAAAGATTTGTCTAAGTCACTTTGTTTCTTTTTGTACAAGTTTCTTATCTTTTTTTCCAAGTTTCTTCTCTTTTTGTCTAAATCACTTCCTTTTTTCTTTGTGAGTTTCGGGAGTATCCCCATTCATAGGTCCGAGATCCACATCTATGAATTGAAAAGTCCGAATCATCCACTCTGTAATCAGCTGTTCGAATCAATAGGTTTTCAAATCGTTCATTTGAAAAAATGGAAACCCTTCTTATTAGATGACCATGATACTTCCCAAAAATCGAGATTCTTGATCAATGGAGGAACAATATCACCATTTTTGTTCAATAAGATACCTAAGTGGATGATTGACTCTTTCCATACTATAAAGAATCGTAGGAAATTTTTTGATAACACGGATTCCTGTTTATCAATGATATCCCATGATGAAGATAATTGGCTGAATCCCGTGAAACCATTTCATAGAAGTTCATTGATATCCTCTTTTTATAAAGCAAATCGACTTCGATTCTTGAATAATCGATATCACTTCTGCTTCTATTGTAACAAAAGATTGCCTTTTTATGTAGAAAAGGCCTGTATCAATAATTATGATTTTACGTATGGACAATTCCTCAATATCTTGTTCATTCGCAACAAAAGATTTTCTTTGTGCGGCGGTAAAAAAAAACATGCTTTTTTGGAGAGAGATACTATTTCACCAATCGAGTCACGGGTATTTAACATATTGATACTTAACGATTTTCCGCAAAGTGGTGACGAAGGATATAACTTGTACAAATCTTTCCATTTTCCAATTCGATCCGATCCATTCGTTCATAGAGCTATTTACTCGATCGCAGACATTTCTGTAACACCTCTAACAGAGGGGCAAATAGTCAATTTTGAAAGAACTTATTGTCAACCTCTTTCAGATATGAATCTACCCGATTCAGAAGGGAAGAACTTGCATCAGTATCTCAATTTCAATTCAAACATGGGTTTGATTCATATTCCATGTTCTGAGAAATATTTACCATCCGAAAATAGGAAAAAAGGGATTCCTTGTCTAAAAAAATGCCTTGAGAAAGGGCAGATGTATAGAACCTTTCAACGAGATAGTCTTTTTTCAACTCTCTCAAAATGGAATCTATTCCAAACATATATACCATGGTTCCTTACTTCGACAGGGTACAAATATCTAAATTTCATATTTTTAGATACTTTTTCAGACCTATTGCCGATACTAAGTAGCAGCCAAAAATTTGTATCCATTTTTCATGATATTATGCATGGATCAGATATATCATGGCGAATTCTTCAGAAAAAATTGTGTCTTTCACAATGGAATCTGATAAGTGAGATTTCGAGTAAGTGTTTACATAATCTTCTTCTGTCCGAAGAAATTATTCATCGAAATAATGAGTCACCATTGAAGAAATTATTCATCGAAATAATGAGTCACCATTTGATATCGACACATCTGAGATCGCTAAATGTTCGGGAGTTCCTCTATTCAATCCTTTTCCTTCTTCTTGTTGCTGGATATCTCGTTCGTACACATCTTCTCTTTGTTTCTCGAGTCTATAGTGAGTTACAGACAGAGTTCGAAAAGGTCAAATCTTTGATGATTCCATCATACATGATTGAGTTGCGAAAACTTCTGGATAGGTATCCTACATCTGAACAGAATTCTTTCTGGTTAAAGAATCTCTTTCTAGTTACTCTGGAACAATTAGGAAATTCTCTAGAAGAAATACGAAGTTCTGCTTCTGGCGGCAACATGCTATGGGGTGGTGGTTCCGCTTATGGGGTCAAATCAATACGTTCTAAGAAGAAATATTTGAATCTCATCGATCTCATAAGTATCATACCAAATCCCATCAATCGAATCGCTTTTTCGAGAAATATGAGACATCTAAGTCATACAAGTAAAGCGATCTATTCATTGATAAGAAAAATAAAAAACGTGAATGGTGATTGGATTGATGATAAAATAGAATCCTGGGTCTCGAACAGTGATTCGATTGATGATAAAGAAAGAGAATTCTTGGTTCAGTTCTCTACCTTAACGACCGAAAAAAGGATTGATCAAATTCTATTGAGTCTGACTCACAGTGATCATTTATCAAAGAATAACTCTGGTTATCAAATGATTGAACAACCGGGAACAATTTACTTACGATACTTAGTTGACATTCAGAAAAAGTATCTAATGAATTATGAGTTCAATACATCCTGTTTAGTAGAAAGACAGATATTCCTTGCTCATTATCAGACAATCACTTATTCACAAACCCTGTGTGGGACTAATAGTTTTCATTTCCCGTCTCATGGGAAACCCTTTTCGCTCCGCTTAGCCCTATCCCCCCCTAGGGGTCTTTTAGTGATAGGTTCTATAGGAACTGGACGATTCTATTTGGTCAAATACCTAGCTGCAAACTCCTATGTTCCTTTCATTAGAGTATTTCTGAACAAGTTCCTGGATAAGGGTTTTCTTATTGATGATAGTGACGATATTGACGATATTGACGATATTGATGATAGTGATAATAGTTATGATAGTGACGATATCGACCGTGACCTTGATACGGAGCTGGAGTTGCTAACTATGATGAATGCGCTAACTATGGATATGATGCCGGAAATAGACCGATTTTATATCACCCTTCAATTCGAATTAGCAAAAGCAATGTCTCCTTGCATAATATGGATTCCAAACATTCATGATCTGGATGTGAATGAGTCGAATTCCTTATCCCTCGGTCTATTAGTGAACTATCTCTCCAGGGATTGTGAAAGATGTTCCACTAGAAATATTCTTGTTATTGCTTCGACTCATATTCCCCAAAAAGTAGATCCTGCTCTAATAGCTCCGAATAAATTAAATACATGCATTAAGATACGAAGGCTTCTTATTCCACAACAACGAAAGCACTTTTTTACTCTTTCATATACTAGGAGATTTCACTTCGAAAAGAAGATGTTCCATACTAATGGATTCGGGTCCATAACTCTGGGTTCCAATGTACAGATCTTGTTAGCACTTACCAATGAGGCCCTATCGATTAGTATTATACAAAAGAAATCCATTATAGACACTAATATAATTAGATCTGCTCTTCATAGACAAACTTGGGATTTGCGATCTCAGGTAAGATCGGTTCAGGATCATGGGATCCTTTTCTATCAGATAGGAAGGGCTGTTTCACAAAATGTACTTCTAAGTAATTGCTCCATAGATCCTATATCTATCTATATGAAGAAGAAATCATGTAATGAGGGGGATTCTTATTTGTACAAATGGTATTTCGAACTTGGAACGAGTATGAAGAAATTAACGATACTTCTTTATCTTTTGAGTTGTTCTGCCGGATCGGTCGCTCAAGACCTTTGGTCTCTACCCGGACCTGATGAAAAAAATGGGATCACTTCTTATGGACTCGTTGAGAATGATTCTGATCTAGTTCATGGCCTATTAGAAGTAGAAGGCGCTCTGGTGGGATCCTCACGGACAGAAAAAGATTGCAGTCAGTTTGATAATGATCGGGTGACATTACTTCTTCGGCCCGAACCAACTAATCCTTTAAATATGATTCAAAATGGATCTTGTTCTATCGTTGATCAGAGATTTCTCTATGAAAAATATGAATCGGAGTTTGAAGAAGGGGAAGGAGTCCTCGACCTGCAACAGATAGAGGAGGATTTATTCAATCACATAGTTTGGGCTCCTAGAATATGGTGCCCATGGGGCTTTTTATTTGATTGTATCGAAAGGCCCAATGAATTGGGATTTCCCTATTGGGCCAGGTCATTTCGGGGCAAGCGAATCTTTTATGATGAAGAGGATGAGCTTCAAGAGAATGATTCGGAGTTCTTGCAGGGTGGAACCATGCAGTACCAGACACAAGATAGATCTTCCAAAGAACAGGGCTTTTTTCGAATAAGCCAATTCATTTGGGACCCCGCGGATCCACTCTTTTTCCTATTCAAAGATCAGCCTTTTGTCTCTGTGTTTTCACATCGAGAATTCTTTGCAGATGAAGAGATGTCAAGGGGACTTCTTACTTTCCAAACAGATCTTCCTACATCTATATATAAACGCTGGTTTATCAAGAATACGCAAGAAAAGCATTTCGAATTGTTGATTCATCGCCAGAGATGGCTTAGAACCAATAATTCATTATCTAATGGATTTTTCCGTTCTAATAATCTATCCGAGAGTTATCAATATTTATCAAATATGTTCCTATCTAACGGAATACTATTGGATCAAATGACAAAGACATTGTTGAGAAAAAGATGGCTTTTCCCGGATGAGATGGTTGTTGCTATCTGCTCCAATAACGAATCATTGGTTTAACTGAATAACTAAATAAAATTGATCGACCTTTCTTTCTCTTCGTCTCGGGTCGATGGATCTTCTCAATGGAAATATCCCCTATATGGATCATACATATTCCAATTGACTGAGCCTAACTTTAATTGTTTTGTTCTGAAGCAAAGAGATCCACGGGGCGGTTTGTCCAGATATTCACGACCAAGAAGTACTGAATTCTCTTTCTCTTTTCGGATAGACCCTTGAAAGGAGAAGGAAGGTTAGAATGCC